GCATTGGGTAGACCTCATACAATAACTGTCCTAGTTCTACCGTATCTTTTGTTTCATTTCTTCTGGAACAATCACAAAAACTTTTTTGATTCTGGATCTACTACCAGAAATTCAATGCGTAATCTCAGCATTCAATGTGTATTCCTGAATAATCTCATTTTTCAATTCTTCAACCATTTCATTTTACCAAGTTCCACGTTAGCCAGATTAGTCAACATTTATATGTTTCGATGCAACAACAAGATTTTCTTTTTAACAAATAGTTTTGTTGGTTGGTTAATTGGTCACATTTTATTCATGAAATGGGTTGGATTGGTATTATTCTGGATACGGCAAAATCATTCTATTCGATCTAATAAGTATCTTGTGTCAGAATTGAGAAATTCTATGGCTCGAATCTTTAGTATTCTCTTATTTATCACCTGTGTCTACTATTTAGGCAGAATGCCGTCGCCTATTGTCACTAAGAAACTGAAAGAGAAAGAAACCTCAGAAACGGAAGAAGGGGGAGAAAGAAAGGAAGAAAGCGATGTAGAAACAACTTCCGAAACGAAGAAGACTAAACAGGAACAAGAGGGATCCACCGAAGAAAACCCTTCCCTTTGTTTGGAAGAAAAGGAGGATCTGGACAAAATATATGAAACGGAAGAGATCCGAGTGAATGGAAAGGAAAAAACAAAGGATGAATTTCACTTTCAAGAGGCACGCTATCAAGATAGCCCAGTTTACGAAGATTCTGATCTGGAGACCCATCAAGAGAATTGGGAATTGGGAAGACTGAAAGAAGAGAAAAGAATGAATATTAATAAAAAGATTGAAATATAAGAAAAATACAAGAATAGATAAGATGAGATTCGTCCACCTCCCATAGATTTTATCCCTTCACCCATAAAAAAACTTGCAACACCAATCCCATTTAGAATTCCATCAATTATATATTTATCAAAAAACTGAGTTAGTTCAGCTAACCCTCTTATATTCATGGTGAAAATCTTAGTATATAAAATATCTATATAACCACGATTATATGACCAATTGTATATCACACCTTTTATTTTGTCCAGAATAATTCTTTTAGGGCCCCTTTTGAAAAAGAAATTCATTAAGACAAAATTTTTGAAAGATGAATAAATGGATCCATAAAAAATAGATGCTATCAAGAGTCCGAAAAGAGCTATACTTACTGAAAAAAAAGCATTTGACAAAAATTCATAAAAATTTTCAGAAGAATTCAAATTTGGATGAAAAAGAGTTGTTGATGGAGTTAACCATTTTGATAATAGATCCAAATCTATTATTCTTCCGTTAAAAGGAATTCCTATTAATCCAATGAACAAAGTAAATAGTACTAATAAAAGTAGAGGAAATAACATAGTATTGCTGGATTCATGAGGATACATAGAAGTGTACCTATTTATAAAGTAAGTACTAAAATCTCGTATCTTACTTCTTACATTCTTGTCAATTTTTGATACATCTTTTGAAAAAAAAGAAACCTTATTCTTATTCATTTTTGAAAAAAAGAAATTCTTATTGACTTTCTTCAGTGTCCCTTTTCCCCATAGAGATATTGAATAAAACGAGCTCTTTTTTGTACTACTAAAACTACTATAATCTTGAAAATGAATGCGCAAATCCCCATCAAAGGTAAGTAAATACATCCGAAACATATAAAATGCGGTTAATCCTGTTGTGAACCAAGCTATTAGTGCGAAAATTGGTGAGTACAACCAACTATCGTGAAGGATTTCATCTTTGGACCAAAAACAAGCAAGAGGCGGAATACCACAAAGAGAAAGTGTACCTAAAAAAAAAGTAGTTTTTGTAATTGGAACATATTTTGTTAAACCTCCCATAAGAGCCATATTTTGGCTTTTATCTGGTGAATATCCAACAATAGGTTCCATTGAATGAATAATGGATCCGGATCCTAAAAACAATAAAGCTTTAGAATAGGCATGGGTGATCAAATGGAATAAAGCAGTTCGATAAGAACCTATACCTAGAGCTAACATAATATAACCCAATTGAGACATTGTAGAATAAGCTAAACTTCTTTTAATGTCTCTTTGGGCAAGAGCTAAAGTAGCTCCTAAAAGTACTGTTATTATACCTACTAAACAAATGAGATTCATTATGTAAGGTATAACTATGAAAAGAGGAAGAAGTCGAGCTACAAGAAAAATTCCTGCTGCTACCATAGTAGCAGCGTGTATAAGAGCCGAAATAGGAGTGGGGCCTTCCATAGCATCAGGTAACCATACGTGAAGGGGGAATTGTGCGGATTTAGCAACTGCACCGACAAATAAGAAAAAGGCACATAAAGTAGCAAATAAAGAATTGATCCCATTATTATGGATCAAGGTATTCACTATTTGGAACAAATCCCGAAATTCAAAACTACCGGTTATCCAATAAAATCCTAAGGTTCCTAATAATAAACCAAAATCTCCTATACGATTAGTTACAAAAGCTTTTTGACAAGCACTTGCTGCAACGGGTCGTGTGAACCAAAAACCTATCAATAAATACGAACACATTCCCACAAGTTCCCAAAAAATATAAATTTGTATCAAATTGGAACTAGTAACTAATCCCAACATTGAAGCATTAAAAAAACTCATATAAGCAAAAAATCTCAAATATCCTTGGTCGTGAGACATATAATTGTCACTATAAATAAAAACCATGATTCCAACAGTAGTAATTAGTATTGACATAATAGAAGTAAGTGGATCGATCAAGTGTCCAAACTCTAATAAAAAATCATTATTGATGGTCCAAGACCATAGATATTGATGGGTAAAACTTCCATTTATTTGCTGAATAGACAGATTGGCCGAAAACCACATAGCTATACTTAGCAGTAAAACACTTGGGAAAGCCCACATACGACGAGTCTTTTTTGTTGCTGTCGGAAGAAGTAAAAGTCCAAATCCTATTGACATAGTAACTGGGAGCGGAAAAAGGGGTATTATCCATGCATATTTATATGTATATTCCATAAGAAAACAAATTGTTCTTTTTTTCTTCTAATTGTTTCCAATTCACCAATTCAGATCTCTTTCGAAAAGAACAAAACAATAACAAAAAGAAAAAAGATATGAGAAATATCAAATATTGGAATTATTACTTGTTGTTTTATCAAATATTTTAAATAAAAGTTGCAATAAGTTGGTCAAATAATAGGATCAAATAATTAGTCAAGTTTATTACTTAGTTATTAAGTAACTTTAAACTCTAGAAAAGCAAGATATTTCTGAAAAAATATGACATCTATTTTATTTTGAATAATTGGTTTTACATTCTATTTATGTAATTTATAGGTATAGATATTGTATATCTTTCTATTTTTTTTTTAATGATTTTGAGACCCAACACTTTAGTATAAAGTATAATGAAATATTCAAATTCTTCGTTGTCTATCATATCTATTATAATTGTGCTTTTCTATTTGGAAAAGCACAATTCATAGAATGAAAAAATTATCTCACGAATTCAATATCAATTAATATAAATTTCAATAAAGAGAATATAATAGAAAAATTGAAAGACTATAAAAAAGGATAAAAATAAAATACATTAGTAAATTTGAATTCTTTGTCTTCAAATTCCAAAAAAAAAATTGGAATTTCTTTAATACATGTTAATTAAGATTTTTCCAATACTTTTTTTTGTCGCACAAAAAAACTTTTTGACTGTCCGGTGGAAATAGATTTAGCTAAAGAAAAAGCTTTTACTGCTGCTAAAAAACCTTTTTTTTTCCAAATATTTCTACGAATATGTTTTTTTGACATAGAAGTACGTTTTTTTGGAACTGCCATTCAAAAATAGGTGACTCATTTTTATCGTTGTATGTGAAAGACATTTATTGTTCAAAAGAAATTACCCTTTATTAGTCATTATTTATACTTATTCCATAAATTTTTCTCAATAATCTCAATAATCAATGATATCAGAGCATAATTTACTTTCATAACATACAAATAAAATAGAAAAAAATATACAAAAAGTAATGTAATATCTTCTTATTATTAATATATTTCTATCTATTTTTATAGAATAAGAAAGTAAATAAAATGTAATATTCAAAAGATTCATATTAAATATGAAGAAATTCAGAATATTAAAATATAATATCAAATATAAAAAATTTATCTAAATAGTAAAAGAGTATATACTAGAATACAAAAGAATATAGTAAATAGATATAAAGTATATAGAAATAGGAATTTTTTCATTAGAATGAACTTCTATCTTATATATAAGATAAAAAGTGAATGGAGGTTCTAGGTTTATAGTATAAGAGTATAAGAGTATAAATAAATGAAACTAAAAAAATTAGGAATTTTATACCTTGACTGAGAACGAAACTATTGAGTTCTGGATTAATAAAAGTTAGGTTTCTAGTACGGAAAAGTTTATTTTTAAAACTGAACTTATGAAAATACTAGTTTAGTATTATTTCACATTTCCATATGAATGGAAATGCATCTTTCTTCATTGTTTCCTAAACTCTATTGAATCTCAACAAATTTCCTATTATTCTTTTAGGTAAGCCGCCATGGTGAAATTGGTAGACACGCTGCTCTTAGGAAGCAGTGCTAGAGCATCTCGGTTCGAGTCCGAGTGGCGGCATATATATATAATAATAAAGAAGATAGACACAATAGATTTAATAGAATATTAAAATCTATTTAATCCCCGATCTCAATTCTTTAATAGGGACCTTTTTTTATGTTTATGATATTTGTGACCTTAGAACATATATTAACTCATATTTCTTTTTCGATCATCATAATTGTGATTATGATTTATTTGATGAACTTCTTAGTCTACGAAATTGAAGGATTACGTAATTCGTCAGAAAAAGGGATGATAGCTACTTTTTTATCTATAACAGGGTTTTTAGTTATTCGTTGGATTTCTTCGGGACATTTTCCCTTAAGTAATTTATACGAATCGTTAATTTTCCTTTCTTGGAGTTTCTCTATTATTCATATGATTCTATATCTTGGGAATCCTAAAAATTATTTAAGTGCAATAACTGCACCAAGTGCCATTTTTACCCAAGGTTTCGCCACGTCAGGTCTTTCAACTGAAATGCATCAACCCGCAATATTAGTACCTGCTCTACAATCTCAGTGGTTAATGATGCATGTCAGTATGATGCTATTGAGCTATGCAGCTCTTTTATGTGGATCGTTATTATCAGTTGCTTTTATAGTGATTACATTTCAAAAAAAAATTGATTTTTTTTTGAAAAACAAGAATTTTTTAAATTTAAAAAAGAAAAGGAAGTCGTTTTTCTTTGGTGAGATGGAATATTTGAGTGAAAAAGAAAGTGTATTTCAAAATACTTATTCTCTCTCATTTCAAAATTTTTACAAATACCAATTCATTCAGCATTTGGATTATTGGAGTTATCGTGTCATTAATTTAGGATTTACCTTCTTAACCATAGGCATTCTTTCTGGAGCAGTATGGGCTAATGAAGCATGGGGCTCTTATTGGAATTGGGACCCTAAGGAAACTTGGGCATTCATTACTTGGACCATATTTGCAATTTATTTACATACTAGAACAAATCCAAAATTAAAAGATAAAGGCACGAATTCGGCATTTGTGGCTTCTATAGGATTTCTCTTAATTTGGATATGCTATTTTGGGATCAATCTATTAGGAATCGGGTTCCATAGTTATGGTTCATTCCAATTAATATCTAATTGACTAATTGAAGAAAAGAAACTATATGACGAATACATAAAAACATCGTCTGATACACAATGAAAATTTTTGGGAGTTTTTGAAAACCATTTGAATGGAGGAATTATTCAAATGGTTCTCAAAAACTCTAGATGTATCTCATTACAATTATAATTCCCCCTTCCTTTTTTTTTTCATTCTACAACGAAGAGAATCGTGAAAAGATGAAAGTCAAAGAATTCTAAGACTTTCTTTCCAATTAATTAAAATTCTTTATTATCAAATCTATCAAATTAGTATCTATAAAAATAATTAGATAGTAAAACTTGTACCTTGTCAACCGATAATGGGAGAACAAAATCAGGATAAATACCAATTCCTATTACAGGTAGAAAGATACAGATCGAAACAAAGAGTTCTCGTGGACCAGAATCAAAAATTTTTGAGTTTGGAATATTGAATAGCTTGTATCCATAGAAAATCTGACGTAACATAGATAAGAAAAAAATAGGAGTTAATATCATTCCAATTGCCATTACAAAAGTAATAAAAATTTTTGGCATGAAAAGATATTTTGGGCTAGTAATTATTCCAAAAAAGACTAAGAATTCTGCAACAAAACCACTCATTCCTGGCAATGCAAGAGAAGCCATCGAGAAACTACTAAACATGGTAAAGATTTTTGGCATTAGGATAGATATCCCGCCCATCTCTTCGAGATAAAAAAAACGTATTCTATCACAACTTGTTCCTCCTAAGAAAAAAAGTGCAGCACCAATCAATCCATGAGAGAGTATTTGTAAAATGGCTCCATTGAGTCCCATGCCAGTTATAGAACCAATTCCTATAATTATGAAACCCATGTGAGATACGGAAGAATAGGCAATACGTTTTTTTAAATTGCGTTGACCGAGAGAGGTTGAAGCTGCATAAATGATTTGTATTATTCCTACTATCACTAACCAGGGAGAGAATATAGAATGAGCGTGAGCTAATAATTCCATATTGATCCGAATCAATCCATATGCTCCCATCTTTAATAAGATTCCAGCTAAAAGCATACATGTACTGTAATGTGCTTCCCCATGGGTATCTGGTAACCATGTATGTAGGGGTATCATCGGTGATTTGACAGCATAAGCAATAAGAAAACCAAAATAGAATATTATTTCCAATGCTGCAGGATATGATTGATTAGCTAATTTTTCTAAATCTAATGTTGGTTCATTGGAACCATATAAACCCATACCTAGAACTCCTATTAAGAGAAAAATGGAACCTCCTGCAGTGCACAAAATAAACTTTGTAGCCGAGTACAGGCGTTTTTTTCCTCCCCACATGGATAAAAGTAAGTAAACAGGAATTAATTCTAATTCCCACATGATGAAAAAAAGTAAAAGGTCTCGAGAAGAAAATGATCCTATTTGGCCACTATACATTGCTAACATCAAGAAATAGAAAAATCGCGGATTTCTAGTAACTGGCCAAGCTGCTAAAGTAGCTAAAGTAGTGATAAATCCTGTAAGTAAAATGGGCCCTATGGAAAGTCCATCGATTCCCAGTCTCCAGTGAAAATCAAAAAGATTGATCCATTTTGAATCTTCCTTCAATTGGGTTAATGGATCGTCCAATTGGAAATGATAACAAAATATATAAGTCATTAGAAGGAGCTCTAGTATACATATACATATAGTATACCATCTATACATCTTATTTCCCCTATGAGGGAAAAAGACAATTGAAGAACCTGCGAATATGGGCAAAACAAGAAGTATTGTTAACCAAGGAAAAGAACTCGTGATAAAGACAAGATAATTTTTGACTAGAAAACCCCGTGCTCGGGAGAAGAAGAATAGATTTTCTTTTCTCGAGTACGGGCCTTTGTCGGTAAAGAGGAATCAAATGATTCAAGTGGAGTTTTTTGTCACATATTAATAAGAAAGACCCATGCTCCGAGTTGTTTCATGCCATAAATAAACACGAACACTCAAAAAATCCGTTGGACAAGCGGATTCACATCTCTTACAACCTACACAATCCTCGGTTCTTGGCGCAGAAGCAATTTGCTTAGCTTTACATCCGTCCCAAGGTATCATTTCCAATACATCCGTGGGGCAAGCTCGGACACATTGGGTACACCCTATGCATGTATCATAAATTTTTACTGAATGTGACATTAGGTCTATAAATTCTAGTTTTGAACACAAAAAATTTTCGATCTGGTCAAATTATAAAATAAGAGAAATCCTATATTTTCTATTGTAAACACCAGATGAATCAATGATTTATCAAAATTTGAAGAATCCATAGATTTTCTAATCTGTTTATGAGAAAGGGCCAAGATACTTTGATTTCTTTTTCAATAACCATGAAATATGAGTTGTACATACGAATTCAATTCATGTTCATTTTATGAAATTTTTCTATTAATAGAAAGATCTTCCTTTTTATTTCTTTAGATTATTTTTATGTGAAAATAGAAGAATTATGACTAATTATTCAGCAAATTTGATTGATTGATACGAGTTGATTTTCTGTTACGATGGATCGACGAAATAATAGCTAGCCCAATAGCTGCTTCAGCAGCCGCAATGGCTATAACAAAAATTGAGAAAATATCTCCTTTTAATTGCCTACTATCAAATATATTGGAAAATGCGACGAGATTTATATTCACCGAATTCAGTATAAGCTCAAGACACATAAGTGCTCTAACCATGCTTCGGCTTGTGATCAGTCCATAGGTACCAATAGAAAATAAATAAACACTCAGAAAAAGTACATGCTCTAACATCATTGACAAATTCCTCATCAATCTCGATTCATTTCAATATGAACAAAAATTCAACCTATTCAGTTGAAATAATTACAGGACAAAAGAACATATTCACAGTAGATTGAAATAAAATAGATTGAATCCTTTTTTATTTTTATTCTTTGAATTCTAAAAATAATAATTCTTATTAGATTATTGACGAGCCATAGTAATTGCACCTATCAAGGAAACTAAAAGAATTAGAGAAATGAGTTCGAAAGGAAGATAAAAATCTGTGGATAAATGAATCCCAATTTGTTGAACGTTACTTATTAAGTCCTGTTCTAGAATCTGATTTGATCTTGTAGTCCGAAAAATTCCGTACCATGAGGTATCTGGGATAATGGTCATTAATGAAAAAAAAATACTTGTACAAACCTGTAAAGTGATCCTATCTCCAATGGTCCACAAATAGGAATCATTGGAATATTCTGAACCGTTCATGAACATAACAGCAAATAGGATTAATACATTAATGGCTCCCACATAAATAAGAAACTGTGCGGCAGCTACAAAAAAGGAATTCAATGAAATATAAAATAAGGATATACAAACAAGAACCAATCCCAATGAAAAGGCCGAATCAATGGGATTGGTAAGTAATACTACTCCCAGACCTCCTAATAAAATAACTGATTCCAAAAATACTACAAGAATATCATGTATTGGTCCAGGTAAATCCATTATGAAATAAAAGAGAAATAAAGAAGTCGAAATATTTCATGACCTTACTAAGGGGCTCAGGAAAGGAACTTTTTTTTATATGATACCTTTCTAATTAAAGAAAAAAAATAATGTAGATAAAATGAAGTTAAAAGTTCTTTGGCTAATCCTACTTTCTTTCAAACCAAATTTTAGGAATTGGTAATCGTTCTTGAACCAAGGTTTTTTTTCATTTGAGTTGTTGAATCCATAACTGTTTGTATTGTGTAATCTCCAATTATTGACATTGGTAACCGACTCAAAGAAATTTGATTATAATTTAATTCGTGACGATCATAAGTAGAAAGTTCATATTCTTCAGTCATCGATAAACAGTTTGTTGGACAATACTCAACACAGTTACCGCAAAATATACATACCCCAAAATCTATACTATAATGAAGCAATTGTTTTTTCTTAATAGCTTTTTCAAATTTCCAATCAACAATAGGAAGGTCTATGGGACATACGCGAACACATACTTCACAAGCAATACATTTATCAAATTCAAAGTGAATTCGACCACGAAAACGCTCTGATGTGATTGATTTTTCATAAGGATATTGAATAGTTACAGGTAAACGATTTGTATGGGATAAGGTAATTATGAAACTTTGTCCAATGTACCTTGCAGCTCGTATTGTTTGTTTGCCATAATTCATGAACCCAGTAACCATAGGGAACATATTATAGATATCCATATGAATAAAATTTATGTTTCTTTCTCTTGGTTGAGAGAAGTTATGGATATAGTTGTTATCTCTTCATTTTTTATTTTTTTTTTAGAGTTTTATAGTGAAACAAGTTGAGAAGAAGTTGTCAATAATAGATTACCTAGAGAAATAGGTAAAAGAAATTTCCATCCAAGATTTAATAACTGATCTATTCTCATCCTAGGTAAAGTCCATCTTGTTGTGATAGGAATGAACAGAAACAAATAAGCTTTGGCTAATGTAATAAAGATACCAATTGCCATTAAAAAAACTCTAAACATTTTTTTTTTTACAAAAAGTTCAGTAATAGATATGTACGGAATAGAAAAATTCCACCCACCTAAGTAAAGAACTGTTACAAATAATGAAGAAACTAATAGATTTAGGTAAGAAGCAAGATAAAAGAGCCCATATTTTATACCTGAATATTCGGTTTGATAACCTGCTACTAATTCCTCCTCTGCTTCTGGTAAATCAAAGGGTAATCTTTCACATTCTGCTAGAGAAGACATTATAAAAACTAGAAAGCCTATGGGCTGACGCCACAGATTCCATCCCCCAAAACCATATTTGGACTGTGCCTCAATTATATCAACTGTACTTGAACTATTAGATAATTATAGTCGATGATAACATCACTGTTCCCATCGCTATTCCAAAACCGTACATGAAGCCTAAACTTCATACGGCTTCTCTATGGGCCACAAAGAAATGTGTAAGGTAAGGACTAATCGTTCTCCTTGAACCCCATAGAATGTAAAGATACATTAGAGGTTGGAGAGTCCTCAATTTGACCAATCAAATTCTATCTGCTAGAATAAGAAAAAGCACTTCCGAATTGATCTTATCCCTTATAATGATATAATGAGAATTTCTCAAATTTATATTTGTTCAGCAATAACTTAATTATTCAATCAAATACTCGTCATAAATAGAAAGAATTGGGCATTCGTTAATGAATCATTATTATTCCCTTTTTCTTATTTTTTCTTTCTATTTTTTTATTGCATTTTCTTTGTCTTGTTCCTGTTCTTCTTTCTGTGAAAACTGAAAACTTAAAGAAAAGCAAAGAAAATAAGGGATTAATTCGTTCTTGATAGTTATTTCTTTAATCAGCGAATAGTAACATACTCTAGATCGGAATCGTGGGGAAGTACTGCTTGATCTTTTCTACAAATTTCAAGCCCTTATTATGATTCGTTTTATGCAAAGTTTTATGTAAAAACTCCTTTTTTGTTACCTTACATTATTTCCATTACTTATCCTTTGTGTACTTTGGTGTTCCTAACTGCCCACTTCTTTTTGATTGATCCCCAGTATAGTAAGAAATAATGTACTGTTGATCTTTTGCATCCGCTTCAAGATATGAAAATTAATAAAATAATCTAAATCTTGGGGTAAAAAACTTATGTTTACTTCAATTTCCTTCTTGTACCCTAGGGAATGAGATTTTTTTTTTACTGCAAATTGAAGAGCAGTTTTGTTTCACTCATATAACTATCTGGTTTAACTCATCGAACTGAAATGTTGAATAAAAAAATGAAGATATTTGTTCAAGACATTCAATTTCTTTATCTAAGTAAATGAAATAATAGAAAAAAGAGTTTTTCTTATATTATTTCATATTTCTATTTACATATTAAATTAGATTTATATTGTATTTCTATTTAAATTCATTTCTTCTCTTTTTTCTAGAAAAGAGAGAATAAAAATTCATGTTCCGACGAATCACACGTAGAGATATTGCTAACACACATAGAGTTAATGGTATTTCATAACTAATTGATTGAGCTGCAGCTCGTAGACCGCCTGAAAAGGAATACTTATTATTTGATCCGTACCCTGACATAAGAAGACCAATGGGTACAATACTTGAAATGGCAATCCATAAAAAAACACCTATACTGAGATCAGCTAAAACAAGGCGATATCCAAAAGGAATTACTAAATAACTTAGTAGAATTGATATAACTGCTATGGAAGGTCCAATCCTAAACAAACGATTATTCCCTCTAGATGGAATAAGATCCTCCTTCAAAAGTAATTTGGTCCCATCCGCTAAAGCTTGAAGAATTCCTAATGGGCCGGCATATTCAGGTCCAATACGTTGTTGTATTGCTGCGGATATTTTTCTTTCTAACCATACAATGACTAATACTCCCATTGTAATTCCTAAGACAAGGGTGAAAATGGGAACAAAAATCCCTATGAGTCCATAGACTTCTTTTAAGGATTCTAATCTATAAAAAGAATTGATAGTTTGTACTTCTGTAGTATCAATTATCATTTCAACGATCAACTTCTCCCATAATGATATCTATACTACCTAGTATCGTCATGATATCAGCCAATTTCATTCTTTTAACTAGCTGAGGAAGAATTTGCAAATTGATGAAACCGGGTGGACGAATTTTCCATCTCCAGGGGAAAACGCTACTATCTCCTATTAAATAAATTCCTAATTCTCCTTTTGGGGCCTCTACCCTTACATAAAGTTCTTGTTTTAACAATTCAAAATTGGGTGAAAGTTTTTTAGTAATAAATCTATATTCAAAATTATTCCATTCGGAATTCTTTGTCGTATGAAAGCGGCGGTTTTCTAAATTCTCATAAGGTCCTCCAGGAATTCCTTCTAGAGCCTGTTTAATTATTTTTATGGATTCTTGCATTTCACCAATTCGTACTAAATAACGAGCTAATGTATCGCCTTCTTTTTGCCATTTTACTTCCCAATCAAATTTATTGTAACACTCATAATAATCAACTTTACGAAGATCCCATTGGATTCCAGAAGCTCGTAACATTGGTCCTGATAAACCCCAATTTATTGTCTCCTCCCCATGAATAATGCCCACTCCTTCAACTCGTTCTAAAAAAATGGGGTTTCGCGTAATAAGTTTTTGATACTCAACAACTTCTTTTAAAAAATAATCACAGAAATCAAAACATTTATCTATCCAACCATAAGGTAAATCCGCAGCTACTCCTCCGATGCGAAAATAATTATGCATCATCCGCATACCTGTGGCGGCTTCGAATAGATCATATATAAATTCCCTCTCTCTTAAAATATAGAAAAAGGGAGTCTGTGCACCGATATCGGCCATAAAAGGTCCAAGCCATAACAAATGGGAGGCTATACGACTGAGCTCTAGCATAATCACTCTGATATAACTGGCCCTTTTAGGCACTTGAACACTTTCCAATCGTTCTGGTGCATTTACTGTTATTGCTTCTGTGAACATAGTAGCTAAATAATCCCAACGTGTGACATAAGGCAAATATTGTATAATTGTTCGGTTCTCCGCTATTTTTTCCATCCCTCTGTGTAAATAGCCCAATATAGGTTCACAGTCAATAACATCTTCACCATCCAGAGTAACGATCAGCCGAAGAACACCATGCATTGATGGGTGGTGAGGACCCATATTGACTATTATGAAATTTTTTCTTGTAGACGGTATAGTCATATTTTTCCTTAATTCTTTATTTCATGAATTTCTTAAAATGAAAAATCTAATACTAAGAACTGATAACTAAACTAATAAAAAAAAAGAATTAAAAAATAAAAAAGAACAAGGATAATAATAATAAAAAATTCAAATGAAATTAACGAGTTTTTGGTTCCCGAATATCTAACTGATCCATTAATTTCTTATAACGCACTTTCTTTTTCTTTGACAAATAAGTCAATAATCGTTGACGTTTTCCCAGAATTCTTCGTAGACCTCTTTGCGATAAAAAATCTCTTTTGTGCAATTCTAAATGTGACGTAAGTCTCCGTATCTTACTGGTGAAAAGGAATACTTGAAATTCAACAGACCCACTATTTTCTTCTTTTTCTTCTTGTGTAATAACTGAGATTAATGAATTTTTGACCATAAATTAAGATTTCGATCTTTCTTTTCTGTGAATTTTACCGATCAGGAAAAATAATAAGATTTCTTATGCCAGTTATTTTCATCTAGTATATATCAAAATTGAATTGATTTTATTCATACTACTTTGTTTCTTGTTTATGTGGTTTATATTTGATATATTTGATCCAAATCCAATTTTCAATTGGATTTGGATCAAATATACAAATATATATGTATTTACGAAAGGGAACAATTTCAATTTCTTTTTACTTATTCTTTTTACTTAAAGGGATTCCGCTCCTCCTAGTTAAAAACTATATACTCGGAAATAAGCATCATGTATGAAAATGTTATACAGTGTATATATTTTGGCTTTCATCTACCGAATATGTCACACGATATGTAAGAAATCCACTATAAATTTTTTCATTTTCATTGGAATTGAATTGACTCTAAATTGTGAATACATTTTTATTCTTGACATACTGAAACGACTGCTGTTATTGGTATCAAACCAATAGCGATTCATACAAGCTAAATCTTCTAATCGATAATTGGGCCAAAGGAACAATTTGAATTTCATAAAAATTTTTCCATCTGTATTAAAATGCTTGTCCTCATTCAAAAATTGCCCACAGTTTCTTATTTTGTTTTCATTGTAAAGTCTTGGATTTTTATTTTTATCCACAACATTCCAATTTTTGGAATTGAAACAAATTCTAATTCGAAATTCTCTCCGACGTATGGAAGATAGAATATTTTCAGGAATAAGGAAATCATAATGATTTTTGTCTTTACTCAAAAATATGTTGCTGTGTTGTTCAATATATTTTTCAAAATACCCTTTCTTAATATCTATTTTTTTTGTGTATTTCTTATTCATTTGGTGCTTTTTCTTATCGACCAATGAAATATCTATAGTTTGATATATAAGAAATTTTCCGTCCCTTCTTATAGATAGAAAAATTGGTTCAATAAAAAAGATTCCCTTTTCTATCAATTCTGTAAGAACTAAGTCCTTTTGAATCATCATTTCGTCTAGATTTATTTCACCTCTTTGAATCGAGGATATAGCAATTTTCTTTAGATTTATCAGTCTAAGTAGGAGACAATATACCCTGATATTTTTTATTATTTTTTTATTCAAGGTATCGTCCCATCTTAATTGAAAAAGAAAATATTTTTTCAAAAAGGAATATAGTTCCATTTCATTCTTGCTCTTATATTGTTTTTGTTTTTTTTTTCTACCTTTTTTCATTTCTAATCTTTCGTAATCTTCTTCAACAGCCCTTTTTTTCTTTTGTTTTAGTCGATTCAATACAAGATTTCCTTTGTCTTGTTGTTCGTCTTCTTTCTGTTTTACAAATTCAAGATCTTTTTTTGATGATATATGAAGATTTTTCTTTGGATTTACGTTAATGTTTTTACTATTTTCATTTATATAAAAATGAAAAAAAAGTGATTTTATTGGGATGATCCAAGGTTGAATCTTATATACATCAAAAAGTAGTAAAAATTCTGGGAAGAACCAAGGTTCTAGATTGGATATAGTATCAGAATTTGATAGGGTATTATTATTATAGAACCTTTCCTGATTCATTCCCATGCAATCAAGAAAGGTTCTTTTTTGGTTGCATGATTTGATCTCTTGATGAATCGTAGGAGAAAAAAGATCTTTTTTCTCCCTTTTTTTTAAATTATTAATTTCAGTCTTAGTATTTTTCTGAATCTTGATGCCAATATGTTCATTGGTCCAAATATCAATATTTTTTTTTAAACAAAGATGAAGAACTCTACAATCAAAATATTTTCTATCCAAATGGGTATTCCTATCAATAAGATATTCTTTTTCTAGATAATCATTACTAGGCATACTTACCAATACATAAAAAGATTTAGGTTTCAATGTATTAAAAGAATATGGGATTTCTTGGGCCCCGCTTATTTCTAATGTTGATTCAGAAATGTATGAATTAGGGGGGTATATGTATTTATATGATAACAGATCATATCTGTAATGTTTTTTCCATTTGTCTTTTTGACTCATAAATGAATTCGTTGCATAGTTTTTTTTTTTCATGGAATGAATGAATTGGTATTTTTTATAGAAATCCAATTGGATTGATTCCTTGTTTTTAATCATACGACGTTGATTTATTCTATTTCGCCATTCTTTAGGTACTAATCGAGACCTTTTTTTTTGAGATAAATTATACTGATAATGACCTTTTAACCAGTTTTTCCATTCGTTCATTACATACGTATGAATTTTCTTATCTCTTGGTTTGGAATGAGATATTCTGTGTATCATAAAATAGTTTTTTAATTTTTCCTTAAAAAAAGGGGAGTTCCCTTGATATTGAAGTACAGGTCTTAAGTGATACTTATTAAAGAATTGGTTAAGTAATTGGGTTTGTGATAATTTGTAAAATACGTATGCTTGCGACAGGGAAGATAAATTCCAAGAAATATTAGAATTTTGATTACTATTTTCAGTATTATCAGTATTTAAAAACAATTTTTTTATAGTAAAAAACAAATTCATTGTATTTTTATTTGTTTCATAAATTTCTTCTTGTTTTTTATTTTTTTTATTGTTGCAAATGTATTTATTAAAGATATTTTTTGTTGATTCAAAGAAAAGTTGTGTGTTTATCTTAGAAAAATTAATGGTACATAGCAAAATATTTATGTATCTCTTTTCAATGAATGATTTGATAAAGTAGTGTGATTTACGCATTAATCGCATATTTTGTCTTTTTAATATTTTCCAAATAGATTTCTGTGATTCCAATCTTTTATTATCATAAATTAGAACTATCTCTTTTTCTTTTTTTTTCTTATCTTTTGTGGTTTGTTCAATTTGATTCCTTATTTTTTTTGTCTTATCAGAAAGATCTTTCATTCTTCTTTCTATTAGTGAATAATTTAACCAATTCATCGGTCGAATTAGAACGGCTGATTCGCGAAGAATCTTATGATTTCTTTTGAAATCTTTTTCATTTTCGTTTGATTCATATACTTTTTCTTTCCTCAATTCAAATAATAAAATTGGATTTAAATTTTTTAGTTTTTTAATTATTAGTTTTTTAATGACCCTTTTTATTTTTTCTTTTCTAACTTTTATAAATATAAAAATTTTTTTTTTCTTTAAAATTTTGAGAACTTGGAAAAATTTATTTTTCAATTTTTTATTTCTTTTTTTGAGTTCTTTAAAAATGGGTTCAAAAAAAAAAGGTTTTTTTCGGGGAGAACCAAAAGGAAATTTTGCTTCCATTCCCCAGACTGTTAAAAAAGAAAAAAGAATTTTTTTCTCTTTTTTTTTTATTTGATCTCTATGATTAGATCCTACCTTATATTTTTGCCAAGGTTTTAGACAGAAAGGATATAGAATCTTTATCTGAATACCATCTGTTAACCAATCTTGGGGAAATTCTGTTTCTGATAATTGAACACCATTATAGGTGCATTTAACATGCTTTTCTCTATTCCATTCCTTCCAATCCTCGTACCACTCGGGGGATTGTAATAATAAAAGACGGAAAATATTTTTAGCTATTATTAATGAAGGCAATATAATGTATTTTCTAAGAAAAGATTGGGTTACTAACATCAAACCTCTTATTGCTTGAGTAAATATCAAGTTATCCCAAGCTTCTGATATTTCTATCCGTTCCTTTTTTTCTTTTTCTTTTTTTTTTAAA